ATAGACAGACATCGAAATAGAGGTTCTTTTGGATTTTTGATTTTATCAATTTCAAAAAATTTTATTTCTATGATATATCGGATTCTATAGATTTGAATGAGAAAGAATGAGAAAAGAAATAAAGGTACCAATCAGTACAAATTATTCTTTCTTCCAGAAATTGTATGGAATAGAAAAAAAACAATTTTTTTTTTTGAAAAAATCACATGATCATATTCTTTTTTTATATTTCTAGTAATATTCCATGCGATTTTCACATATCTTATTTATTTTTTTATGAAGGGAATATTATCTAGAGAATAACTAGATAATAAATAGTAAAGAACAATTTGTTTTGAACAATAGATGTCTTTCACATACAACTATAACAATGAGTAACTTTAAATGGCAGTTCCAAAAAAACGTACTTCTATATCAAAAAAGCGTATTCGTAAAAATATTTGGAAAAAGAAGGGATATTGGGCAGCGCTAAAGGCCTTTTCATTAGGGAAATCTCTTTCTACCGGGAATTCAAAAAGTTTTTTTATACGACAAACAAATAAATAATCAAAGAGTAGAATAATCTGAATCGACTTGACTCAAAAATTGGCTAATTTCATTTAATTGAATGATTTCCATTACCTATTTTTTATTGTTTTGGACTAATCAATATGAAATGGAACTCGCCTCGCTCTTCTGATATCTAGAATAAGAATTTTTCTGTTTACTGAATTCTAAAAATAATATAAGACTTTTTTTTTGAAAAAAGAATAAAGAAAGATACAAGGGTTTACCTTTCTTTTTAGTATATTTTATCATTTCCGGGATGGGGATTATTATTTTCCCCATCGACCCACTTGTCACAATCACAAAAATAAAAGTTGTTCTTTTTTCTATATCTCGAGAAGAGCAACTAGAAGATCTTTAGTCAAAATTAATGAGTCGTTGAAACTAATTAATTAAGTTTAAAACTTTTTTTGTAACTTTCTGAATCATTATTTCTTTGAATTACTATATATACTCCCCAAGTAACTCTCGCTTTTAACCTAATCGATAAAATATAAAATAAAAGGGAATATTTTTTTTGTACGAAAAATGTGTTACTTTTGGGTGATCCAAAATAGATCCTATTTTATGTTCATTGAAAAAATGCATTTTTTGTCTCAGATTTATGAAATAAGATAAATTAAAAAGAAATCTATTAAAAAATTTAAATAAGAAAATACATTTTCTTTTGAGTTCTATCCCTGAATTGAGGGTAGAACTATCTAGTTAAATAGTTCAATTCCAGGAGAGCAGAGTATAAACTACACGAAAATCCTAAGTTAAATAAAATCGACACTCTAAACAACTAAAATACTGAACCTTCAAATCCCTATTTGAACGAATTTTTATTCATGCATTTTAATGTTTCCTAAAAAATATTGCATTGACTTGACTCCTTTAATCTCGACGATTGAATAATAATGGGCTATTATAAGTTCGAGCAAGCCGCTATGGTGAAATCGGTAGACACGCTGCTCTTAGGAAGCAGTGCTAGAGCATCTCGGTTCGAGTCCGAGTAGCGGCATGCCATCTTCTAAAAGAGATACAATAGATCCTATAATGAACACAATTCCTGATTTCCATTTTGTAATTGAGGGATTCCTCTTTTTTAAGATTTTTTATGATATTTTCAACTTTAGAGCATATATTCACTCATATCTCCTTTTCGATCGTTTCAATTGTAATTACAATTCATTTGATAACCTTATTAGTCGATGAAATCGTAAGACTATATGATTCGTCTGAAAAGGGCATGATAGCTACCTTTTTCTGTATAACAGGATTATTAGTCACCCGTTGGATTTATTCGGGGCATTTTCCATTAAGTGATTTATATGAATCATTAATCTTCCTTTCATGGAGTTTCTCCATTATTCATATAGTTCCGTATTTCAAAAAAAAAAATCATTTAAGTGCAATAACCGTTCCAAGTGCTATTTTGACCCAAGGCTTTGTTACTTCGGGTCTTTTAAGTGAAATACATCAATCCGAAATATTAGTACCCGCTCTCCAATCCGAGTGGTTAATAATGCACGTAAGTATGATGGTATTGGGCTATGCAGCTCTTTTATGTGGATCATTATTATCAGTAGCGCTTCTAGTCATTACATTTCAAAAAAACATAAAGATTTTTTGTAAAAGCAATCCCTTATTAAAGGAGTCATTTTTCTTTGGTGAAATCCAATTAAATAAAAGAAGGAATGTTTTAGGAAATACTTCTTTTATTTCTGCTAGGAATTATTACAAGTCCCAATTGATTCAACAATTAGATAATTGGAGTTATCGTGTTATTAGTCTAGGGTTTATCTTTTTAACCATAGGTATTCTTTCGGGAGCAGTATGGGCTAATGAGGCATGGGGATCCTATTGGAATTGGGATCCAAAGGAAACTTGGGCATTTATTACTTGGACGATATTCGCCATTTATTTACATACTCGAACAAATGCAAATTTGCAGGGTGCAAATTCTGCAATT